AATAGGATCGTCCAGTTCCTATAGAACCTATCACTAAAATACCCCTAGAAGGGGATAGGGCTAAGCGGAGCGAAAAGGGTTTTCCATGAGATGGGAAATGAGAACTATTAGCCCCACACGAGGTTTGTGAATAAGTGATTGTCTGATAATGAGCAAGGAATATCCGTCTTTCTGCTAAACAGGATCTATTGAACTCATAATTCATTAGATACTTTTTATGAATGTCAACTAAGTATCGTAAGTAAATGGATCCCGGTTGTTCAATCATTTGATAACCAGAGTCATTCTTTGATAAACGATCACTATGAGTCAGACTCAATAGAATTTGATCAATCCTTTTTTCCGTCGTTAAGGTGGAGAACTGAACCAAGAATTCTCTTTCTTCATCATCAATCGAATCACTGTTCGCGACCCAGGATTCTATTTTATCATCAATCCAATCACCGTTCACGTTTTTTCTTTTTCTTATCAATGAATAGATCTCTTTACTTGTACGACTTAGATGTCTCGTATTTCTCGAAAAAGTGATTCGATTGATGGGATTTGGTATGATACTGATGAGATCGATGAGATTGATATTCAAATATTTCTTCTTAGAACGTATTGATTTGACCCCATAAGCGGGACCACCACCCAATAGCATGTTGCCGCCAGAAGCAGAATCCCGTATTTCTTCCAGAGAATCTCCTAATTGTTCCAGAGCAACTAGAAAGAGATTCTTTAACCAGAAAGAATTCAGTTCAGATGTAGGATACCTATCCAGAAGTTTTCGCAACTCAATCATGTATGATGGAATCATCAAAGATTTGATCTTTTCTAACTCTGTCTGTAACTCACTAGAGGCTCGGAAAACAAAGAGAAGATGTGTACGAACGAGATATCCAGCAACAAGAAGAAGGAAAAGAATTGAATAGAGGAACTCCCAAGCATTTGGTGATCTCAGATGTGTCCATATCAATGGAATGGGTGACTCATTATTTCGATGAATCATTTCTTCGGACAGAAGAAGATTCTGTAAACACTTACTCGAACTCTCACTTATCAGATTCCGTTGTGGAAGAATCGACCACCACTTTTTCTGAGGAATTGGCCATGATATATCTGATCCATGCATAATATCATGAAAAACGGACACAAAATTTTGACTGCCACTTAGGGAATATTGAAAGGGAATATTCAATATCAAATAAATATTGTTTTTTAAGGTGAAATAAAGATATTTACACCCCGTCCAAGTAAGGAACCATGGCATATAGGTTTGGAACAAATTCCATTTTGAGAGATTTGAAAAAGCACTATCTCGTTGAAGGGTTCTACCTACTTCCCCCTTCTCAACGTTTTTCTTTAGACAAAGACTCAGTTCTTTCCTCTTTCCGGGCGGCACATATTTCTCAAAACATGGAGTGTGAATCAAACCCATGTTTGAATTGAAACGGAGATAGTGATGCAAGTTTTTCCCTTCTGAATCAGATAGATTCATATCTGAAAGAAGCTGACAATAAGTTCTTTCAAAATTGACTATTTGTTCCTCTATTACAGGTGTTCCAGAAATGTCTGCAATCGAGTAAATAGGAACGGATGGATCGGATCGAATTGAAAAATGGAAAGATTTGTACAAGTTATACGTTTCGTTACCACTTTGTGGAACATTGTTAGGTATGAATATGCCAGATACCTGTGACTCAATTGGTGAAATAGTCTCTCTCTCTCCCAAAACATGTTTTTTTTTACTGAAACACAAAGAAAATATTTTGTTGCGAATGCACAAGATATTGGGGAATTGTGCATACGTAAAATCATAATTATGGATACGGGTCTTTTCCCCATAAAAATGGAATCCTTTGTTACAATAGAACCAGAAGCGATGGGGATGATTCAAGAATTGAAGTCTATTTGCTCTATAAAAAGAAGATATCAATGAACTTTTCTGAGGATTCAACCAATTGTTTCGATCGTGGGATATCATTGATAAATAGGAATCCGTGTTCTCAAAGGATTTCCTGCGATTTTTTCTAGTACGGAATGAGTCAATCATGCACTTTTGTATCTTGTTGAACAAAAAAGGTAATATTGTTCCTGTATTGATTAAAAATTTCGATCTTTGGGAAGTATCATGATCATACAATAAGAAGGGTTTCAATTTATTCAAATAAACGATTTGAACACCTATTGATTCTAACAACGGATTGCCGGGTTGATCATTCAGACCTTTCAATTCATAGATGTGGATTTCGGCCCTATGGATGGAGATATTCCCGAAACTCACAACGAAAAAAGGAAGTGACTTAGATAAAAAGAGAAGCGACTTGGACAAAAGGAGAAGTGACTTGGACAAAAAGAAACGAAGTGACTTGGACAAATCTTGTTTGTCGATAACCTCGGACCAATCAATCGAATATTGATTAATACGTAATCGATCGAACATTACTTGAAAACGGTGTTTCTGCTCAGAAACGAAATGCTCCAAATATTCCTGGAAATTCTTGCTTCCATTGGAGCATTTGTATCTATATACATTAGGATCCAGATTCGTGGATCTCTCGGTTCGAGAAATAAGAGGATCGAACCACTTCTTCTTAATCTTTTTCAAATTGGATAAATGTTGGTTGATCTTATCTATTATTATAGTTAGATGATTCAGAATATCATTTCCTATTGGGTGCTTTTGAATTCCTATGGGATGCTTTTGAATTCCATATGCGAAGTTGCAATCGGGTCGATTCATTAAAAAGAATCGATTCAATACATTTCTTATGTACCCATAGGTACTATATTGTATTTGAATCTGATTTCGGATCAATCTATATTGATGGATCGCCTCCATTATGTTGTTGTGAGCAAATACCGCTATTTTTGGTTTTGGATCTTCCAAATCATTCCCGCAGGAGATCCGGACCGATTTTTTTTTTATCTTTCGATAAAAAGATTCATTCTCTTCATCAAAAATAGAAGGTAGAACCAATAAAGATTTCTTTTTCGATTCATCCCCGGAGTTGAATACCTCATTCAATAATTTTCCGTAGGAATCAATAGACAAGCCAAATTCCTTATTATGATAGGCTAAACCCGGCTCGGTTATTGATAGAGTGAATAGATCTGCCATTTCTTGAAATGTCTCTTCTAATTCAAACTCGTGGTGCAACCTGTATCCCCCTTTGTTCCGATCATGGAATAGATGAAATAAATCAAAAAATGCATTTTCGTTCAAGAATGAAATCTTATTGGAACTGTCCATATCCGGTTCATCCTTCGGAACCATATCCCATCCCGGATCTGCTGCAATCGAATGAACTGAGGAGGTATTTTGTAAATACGTAATTATCTTGAATATATCAACTATTTCTTTATTTTTCGATCGCCTCGAAGGGACAAAAGAAACACCTTGTTGTTTCTTCAACAATTTCTGATCTATAGTCGACCTCTCGGTAGGATTCAAACCCAGATGAAGTTCTGACCATCTATCAGAGAAAAAAGAACGAATTGATCTTGTAGGATTCCCAAGAAATTCTTCTATTTCTTCTGGAAGCAGATGATTATTCATCTGCTTCTCACGTTCCGGGAATAGCCGAGCCATTGAGGAATATCCGGAAAGGTATTTTGAGAATCGATCTGATTTTATCTCTGTTCGTTCCGTTTGAAGAAAGGAAGTATCTAAAAGAATTGATCTTTCTTTTAGTTGCTGAATCTCTGTTTGATTGATCAATGTGTGATATTCCGAACCCTCATTACTAATGGAATTGAAAGGATCTATGGATTGATCAGAAAATCCTTTCGATTGGCTAGAATCCGTTACTTGAAAGAAAATGGATCTTACGGAATCATATTGAATATTTGACGATACATTCCGTACCTTGCTAAAAACCCGATTCCTGTTTACCAACCACGCATTGTCTAACCAAATCAAATTCTCTCTCGAGACGTTCCTCAAAAAATCCGATTTGTGCCGATTCTTCCCCCCAAGAACGAAGAGATCTTGGCGGAATTGCCACATATGAAATTGAGCGCAATTTTGCAAAAAAATACCCCCCTTGTTTCTCGAGAGGAGATGGGAAACATGTTCAATCTCGTTTGATTGAATAGTCGCTTCAGCTCCTTGTTGTTTGAAGAAACCCCCCCCATCAATTGGTCTTTTTTCACGAAAAGCAGACATGAGATAACAAATCAAATGTTTCACTAAAATTTCGAATAGCTGTCCCGAATTCAAGTTGATTATGTTTCGCTTCTTACTCGGAGAAAGGCGGTCAAAGAATTTCCAATCATGGTCCTTGCGGATCGGATCATTCGTATAGGATACAAAAAAAAACTCCAGATATTTTATATCTTTCTCTTTGAATGAGATCTCAATTCCAGCTGCAATTTCATTCGATATCTTACAGCTGGAATTCCTCTTTTTTACGATCACATTCCTCCATCGCCGCGAACCCCAGTTAGATTCAGACATGATACACTTTTTAGTTATTGGAAGAACCCAAGTACTTTCTTTCGGATCCATGAAACAACTCTCATAGATCTTTTTCCCTTTTGGAAGATACAGGAGCGAAACAATCAACCTATTGAGATTGGAAGACCAAAAGGATTCTTTCAATGTATAATTGGGGGGTCCAATGGAACGCAGAGGTTTAGGAAGAAGCCCCATCAAATAGATATTTTTTCTTTCGACCCTATTTCGATTGTATATAAGGACCGCTACTACAAGTACAAGCAGTACTACACCTTTGATCGTGCAATGTCGACGAATTGAACCCTGTGAATCACGTGAAATTAGGACACTCCAAATTCGGGAATCAAAAAGTTTCATAAAGCGCTCTTGGTGGAAAAAAAAGGAAGTGAAAGATTTCACCGAATCGGGTTGGATCCATGAATCCAAGAAATCGCGAGAATTCTGGATTTCTCTCAATTCGAAGATCCAGGATTTGAATTGATGTCCTCTCATTTCATTGATTCCTCCTAAAGAATCCAAAAGAATCTAAGTGAATTGAATTTGGGTCACTCGCGATGTACAATGACCCCAGTGAAGCATCCATGGCTGAATGGTTAAAGCGCCCAACTCATAATTGGCGAATTCGTAGGTTCAATTCCTGCTGGATGCAGGCCAACGGGGACATTCAATAAGGCTAGTTCCACTGGCTCCGTATCAATGGAATCTCATCATCCATACATAACGAATTGGTATGGTATATTCATACCAACCATAACATATGAAGAGTAAGAACTAGAATTCTTATCGATACTGGAACTCGTGGGGAAGAAAGTAGATTTATGGATGGAATCAAATATGTAGTCTTTACAGAAAAAAGTATTCGGTTATTGGGGAACAATCAATATACTTCTAATGTCGAATCAGGATCAACTAGGACAGAAATAAAGCATTGGGTCGAACTCTTCTTTGGCGTCAAAGTAATAGCTATAAATAGTCATCAACTCCCGGGAAAGGGTAGAAGAATGGGACCCATTATGGGACATACAATGCATTACAGACGTATGATCATTACGCTTCAACCGGGTTATTCTATTTTACCTCTTATAGAGAAGAGAAAAGAATTTAAGTAAAAAAAAAAAAGAAAAAAAAAATACTAAATAACACGGCGATACATTTATACAAAACTTCTACCCCGAGCATACGCAAAGGATCCGTAGACAGTCAAGTGAAATCCAATCCGCGAAATAATTTGATCTATGGACAGCATCGCTGTGGTAAAGGTCGTAATTCCAGGGGAATCATTACCGCAGGGCATAGAGGAGGAGGCCATAAGCGTCTATACCGTAAAATCGATTTTCGACGGAATGAAAAAGACATATCTGCTAGGATCGTAACCATAGAATATGACCCTAATCGAAATGCATACATTTGTCTCATACACTATGGAGATGGTGAGAAAAGATATATTTTACATCCCAGAGGGGCTATAATTGGAGATACCATTGTTTCCGGTACAGAAGTTCCTATATCAATGGGAAATGCCCTACCTTTGAGTGCGGTTTGAACTATGGATTTACGTAATTGGAAGTAACCAATTAGGTTTACGACGAAACCTAGAAATTGATCACTGATCCAATTTGAGTACCTCTACGGGATAGACCTCAACAGAAAACTGAAGAGTAACGGCAGCAAGTGATTGAGTTCAGTAGTTCCTCATATAAAATTATTGACACTCAAGATATGGTAATATGGAGAAGACAAAATTGTTTGAAGCACGGACAGAAGCGGAAGCGACCCTTGTTTCAAAGAGAAGAGGATGGGTTATTCACATTTCATTTGATGGTCAGAGGTGAATTGAAAGCTAAGTGGTGGTAATTCTAAAAATCCCCCCGGGGAAAAATAGAGATGTCTCCTACGTTACCCGTAATATGTGGAAGTAGCGACGTAATTTCATAGAGTCATTCGGTCTGAATGCTACATGAAGAACATAAGCCAGATGACGAAACGGAGAGACCTAGGATGTATAAGATCATAACATGAGTTATTTGGCAGATTTGTATTCCTATATATCCACTCATGTGGTACTTCATCACACGATTCATATAAAATCCATCTGTCTAGATATCATCATATAATATATATATATACATCCGGAAAGCCGTATGCTTTGGAAGAAGCTTGTACGGTTTGGGAAGGGGTTTTTATTGATCAAAAAGAAAAATCTACTTCAACCCATATGCCCTTAGGCACGGCCGTACATAACATAGAAATCACGCTTGGAAAGGGTGGACAATTAACTAGAGCAGCAGGTGCTGTAGCGAAACTGATTGCAAAAGAGGGTAAATCGGTCACATTAAGATTTCCATCTGGGGAGGTCCGTTTGATATCCAAAAACTGCTCAGCAACAGTCGGACAAGTGGGTAATGTTGGGGCGAACCAGAAAAGTTTGGGTAGAGCCGGATCTAAGTGTTGGCTAGGTAGGCGTCCTGTAGTAAGAGGGGTAGTTATGAACCCTGTAGACCATCCCCACGGGGGTGGTGAAGGGAGGGCCCCGATTGGTAGAAAAAAACCCACAACCCCTTGGGGTTATCCTGCGCTTGGAAGAAGAAGTAGGAAAAGGAATAAATATAGTAATAGTTTTATTATTCGTCGCCGTAAATAGGAATATTCAAAATCAAATAAATATTGTTTTTTACTCGTCTTTTCAAAAAAAAAAGGGGGGGGGAATAATAGGCCGTGACACGTTCACTAAAAAAAAATCCTTTTGTAGCTAATCATTTATTGGAAAAAATAAAGAAGCTTAACATGAGAGAGGAAAAAGAGATAATAGTAACTTGGTCCCGGGCATCTACCATTATACCCACAATGATCGGCAATACAATTGCCATTCATAATGGAAAGGCGCATTTACCTATTTATATAACGGATCGTATGGTGGGTCAAAAATTAGGAGAATTTGCACCTACTCTTACTTTCCAGGGACACGCGAGAAACGATACTAGATCTCTCCGTTAATAAAATAAAGTGAAATAGGGGCTCATCGTTCATTGGCGGGAGGCGAACCTTATCTTATGTCAAAGTGGAGAAAGTGGAAGAAGACCTTGAAAAAGCAGAAGATGAAGAGGAGCTCGAGTACACAAGTACAAGCTTTAGCTCAACGTATATGTATGTCTGCTCACAAAGCACGAAGAGTCATTGATCAGATTCGTGGGCATTCCTACGAGAAAACACTTATGTTACTGGAACTCATGCCTTATCGAGCATTTTATCCCATTTTTAAACTGGTTTATTCTGCAGCAGCAAATGCTAGTCACAATAAAAGTTTCAACGAAGCTGATTCAGTCATTAGTAAAGCCGAAGTCAATGGGGGTACTATCGTGAAAAAGTTAAAACCCAGGGCTAGAGGACGTAGTTATCCGATAGAAAGACCCGCCTGTCATATAATTATTGTATTGAAGGATAGCTCTAAAAAGAAAACAGATCAGGATATATTTTTAGAAACAAAAAATGTATGGAGAGATCCTATAATAGAAAGATATATAGAGAAGGAGAGAGAGAGAGAAAAAAAAGATGGGTCAAAAAATAAATCCACTTGGTTTCCGCCTTGGCGAAAACCAAAGTCATCGTTCCCTTTGGTTCGCACAACCAAAAAGTTATTACATAGGTCTCCAGGAAGATGAAAAAATACGGGATTGTATCAAGATATATGTACAAAAAAATATAAGAGTATCTTCAAGTTTCGAAGGAATTGGAATTGCACATATAGAGATTCAAAAAAAAATGGACTTGATCCAGGTCATAATCTATATTGGATTCCCAAATTTGTTAATAGAAGGCCAAACACGAGGAATCGAAGAATTGCAGATCAATGTACAAAAGGGGCTTCATTCTGTGAATCGGAGACTTAACATTGCTATTACAAGAGTTGCAAAACCTTATGGACAACCTAATATTCTTGCAGAATATATAGCTCTACAATTAAAGAATAGGGTTTCGTTTCGAAAGGCAATGAAAAAAGCTATTGAATTAACTGAACAAGCAGACACAAAAGGAATTCAAGTGGAAATTGCAGGGCGTATCGACGGAAAAGAAATTGCACGTGTCGAATGGATCAGAGAAGGTAGGGTTCCCCTCCAAACCATTCGAGCTAAAATTGATCATTGTTCCTATACAGTTCGAACTGCCTATGGGGCATTGGGCATCAAAATTTGGATATTTGTAGACGAGCAATAATGGACCCTTCCTTTGCTTGCCATTCTATTCAGTGATAGAACAAAAACTACAAACTATTCCTTTTCACTTCAATAAAAAAAAAAAAAATGAAAAATGAGCAATTCTAATTCTATAAGGTTGAATAAAAATTCGATTGACCTTTTGGTGGAACTGCTATGCTTAGTGTGTGACTCGTTGGTTTTTTATTTAAAGTTGGGATTCAAAAAACAGACCAGCCCCTAACTAATAACTATAAGAACTAGTAACCAACTCATTGCTTTGTATTATCGAGATCCAAGGAAGCAGTCGCCATATGATGTATCGATCATATAGTTGTAGCAACTGAAATCTTTTTTTTTCCATAAAGGAAAAATCCATTTATAGGTTGGAAAGAAAAATAGAGGGATGTGGGTAACTGGAAGGGCGAGAGAAAGAGAGAAGGAGAATCTCCATGATATATGATTCCAATATGTATGGTCTATCAATCACATCATATCATAAAAGGCAGTGTGATAAAGCATCAATACTGATTCGTCCATAATTAGATGAATACGGTTCATAAGAAAAATACAAATAATAAAGAGCCCCGAGTCAATAGAGACTGAGGAGATTGGCTCGGGAACGAATTTAATTAGGAGCTCCATTGCATAGTTCAGGCCTAGCCATTAATGGAAAAGCTATGGGAACGACGAAACCTGTGACTGCGGAAGATTCTATTGAAAACGAATCCTAATGATTCATTGGGTGGGATGGCGGAATCAACCAGGAACCAATTAATTTCTTCTGATAGGTCATGGGTTCACCCTACGAATGAAGCAAATATGGAAAGAGTCAATATTCGCCCGCGAAACCATTATTGGATTGCAGTATTTTGACAGATTCGGTAAAGGTCAAGGATTCATTTTCAAAAGAAAGGCATTATCCCATATAAATAAAATAGAAATATCCGTCTAGCCGTATATACTATATACTATACGGCTTCCCGTGTGACAGATTAAATATCAATAAATTCCATGATTCAGTGTATTATTCATTCAATAAATACATATACGTAATATTATTGAATCGTTTCATTCGCGAGGAGCTGGATGAGAAGAAACTCTCATGTCCGGTTCTGCAGTAGAGATGGGATTGAGAAACAACCATCAACTATAACCCCAAAAGAACCAGATTCCGTAAACAACATAGAGGAAGAATGAAGGGAATATCTTATCGAGGCAATCATATTTGTTTCGGCAGATACGCTCTTCAGGCACTTGAACCCGCTTGGATCACATCTAGACAAATAGAAGCAGGACGACGAGCAATGACACGATATGCACGCCGTGGTGGAAAAATATGGGTACGTATATTTCCCGACAAACCCGTTACAGTAAGACCTACCGAAACACGTATGGGTTCGGGGAAAGGATCTCCCGAATATTGGGTATCTGTCGTTAAACCCGGTCGAATACTTTATGAAATGGGCGGAGTATCAGAAACTGTAGCCAGAGCAGCTATTTCAATAGCTGCGTGCAAAATGCCTATACGAACTCAATTCATTATCGCGTGATAGGTATGTGAAGGGTATTTGTGATGAAAAATACAATCGCAGATTTTTGGATTTCTGGGCAGACAATATTTCTCTCTTTTTCCTTTGCCTTTTGCATTGAAAGAGCAGATTCAAAAAAAAAATGATATGATTCAACCTCAGACCCATTTGAATGTAGCGGACAACAGCGGGGCTCGAGAATTGATGTGTATTCGAATCATAGGAGCTAGTAATCAACGATATGCTCATATTGGTGACGTTATTGTTGCTGTAATCAAAGAAGCAGTGCCCAATATGCCTCTCGAAAGATCAGAAGTGATCAGAGCTGTAATTGTACGTACATGTAAAGAACTCAAGCGCGACAACGGTATGATAATACGATATGATGACAATGCAGCAGTTGTCATTGATCAAGAAGGAAATCCAAAAGGAACTCGAGTTTTTGGAGCGATCGCGCGGGAATTGAGACAGTTGAATTTCACTAAAATAGTCTCATTAGCTCCTGAAGTCTTATAAATACTAGTAGATGAAACCGTGATAGAGTATAGTCAGGTCTCTGAAATAGATCACGTTAGTAGATTGTGTCTCACGCATATACCTTTAATAATTCATAAATAAATAAGAAAAAATGAAAAAAAAAAAGTAACATGTTGATTATATCAAAACTGGAAGGCACCCATAATTTTAGTTCGTCATGGGTAGGGACACTATTGCCGATATAATAACTTCTATAAGAAATGCTAACATGGATAAAAAAGGAACGGTTCGAATAGCATCTACTAATATCGCCGAAAACATTGTTAAAATACTTCTACAAGAAGGGTTTATTGAAAATGTTAGGAAACATAGGGAAAACAACAAATATTTTTTGGTTTCAACCCTGCGACATAGAAGGAATAGGAAAGGAACATATAGAAATATTTTAAAGCGTATCAGTCGTCCCGGTCTACGAATCTATTCCAACCATCAACGAATTCCTAGGATTTTAGGTGGAATGGGGGTCGTAATTCTTTCTACTTCTCGAGGTATAATGACAGATCGAGAAGCTCGACTAGAAAGAATTGGGGGAGAAATTTTGTATTATATCTGGTGATCCTTCTGGTATCCGAATTTGATCCGTAACTTGCTATTTGGGAAAAAGAGAGGAAAGACGAATTGTCTACTATTACTCCTCCTCCATTAGTTGATACTTCAAGGGGGTTACCTGGAATGAAAGAACAAAAATTGATTCACGAAGGTTTAATTACTGAATCACTTCCCAATGGTATGTTCCGAGTTCGTTTAGACAATGAAGATCTGATTCTAGGTTATGTTTCGGGGAGGATCCGACGGAGTTTTATCCGGATACTACCAGGAGATAGAGTCAAAATCGAAGTAAGTCGTTATGATTCAACTAGGGGACGTATAATTTATAGACTTCGCAACAAAGAGTCGAATGATTAGGCGGCTTTTTATTTGAATTTAAACATTCCTTTCATGGGAATACAATTCGAGGTTCAAAATTTCAAGAGACTTATTTTCTTCCAAGGAGTATATTTGGAATTAAGGAATAACAAATATGAAAATAAGGGCTTCCATTCGTAAAATTTGTGAAAAATGTCGACTGATCCGTAGGCGGGGACGAATTATAGTAATTTGTTCCAATCCGAAACATAAACAGAGACAGGGGTAATCTTTCTAACAAGGGACTTTCTAAACGGTCCGATGTACAAATAAAGGGTCTGTTTTGACATGAAATGGATATATCCGTATATCTCTGACTCATATTTATGAGATGATAAAATATGACAAAAGCTATACCAAGAATTGGTTCACGTAAGAATGGACGTAGAATACAAAAAGGAGTTATTCATGTTCAAGCGAGTTTCAACAATACCATTGTGACTGTTACAGATGTAATAGGTCGGGTGGTTTCTTGGTCCTCCGCTGGTACTTGTGGATTCAGAGGCACAAGAAGAGGGACACCATTTGCTGCTCAAACCGCAGCAGGAAATGCTATTCGTACGGCAGTGGATCAGGGTCTGCAACGAGCAGAAGTCATGATAAAAGGCCCTGGTCTCGGAAGAGATGCAGCATTACGAGCCATTCGTAGAAGTGGTATACTATTAAGTTTCGTACGTGACGTAACCCCTATGCCACATAATGGATGTAGGCCTCCTAAAAAAAGACGTGTGTAGAAATAAAAATTGAATGGATTGCAATAGAAATAAATGATTCAATGATCTGATCAAACAATAATATTAGTATGGTTCGAGAAGAAGTAGCAGTATCCACTCGAACACTACAGTGGAAGTGTGTTGAATCAAGAACAGACAGTAAGCGTCTTTATTATGGCCG